TTTTATCTTCCCATTCATTTCCTGCGGACTCTTCGTCTCCTAATTCCTTCCATTCTACCAAAGAATTATCTATAATAATTCGCAAATCCGAATCGGCTAATTGTTCTCTGATAGCACCTGCCCCCGTAGAGATTTCTCGGTTTCGAAATGTCTCGAAACCTTGAGTAGTAAAAAAGAATGGGATGCTGTATTTCCAGGATTGGATTTCATATTCGAATGAACCTCGTAATCGTAAGAAAGTAGGTTTTTTAGCTATGGACCTAGCAAAAGAAAAATCGAGATAGGTTCCTATAATATTGGATCCCCCCCTCACAATCGGACGTGAAGGTTTCCTCTCATCCGGCTCAAGTAGTTATACCAAATAAAGATAAGGGGTTCTTCTTCTGTTTAAACTTTGTTCGAGAAAACCCTATAAAAAGCTACTCTTTACTCAAGTTCCCAGTAAGGACCAGCCTTTCATTGATTCATTTTTATCTTATTTTATTTTTTATTTTCACTCTAACCTTTTTTACTTTCTTTTATGTTTATTTATGTTTACGAAAAAAAAGGAAATGTGAAATTCTTGAGTAGTCTACTTCCCCTCAAATGAGGAATCCCCTGAAAGGAATATTTTGGGACTCGTAAAGGATTTATTTGTCTATATATTGTATTGTTCCATTCGATCTTTTTTAGGTCTCTACTCACCTCGATGGTTATGTGCCATGATATCCCTTGAAGCATATATGCGATATATAAGCTCCCGTAACCATGCCATATTCGCTTGCGCTTGCCTAAACAGAATTTCTTTCTCAAAGAAATGGAATGTATAATTCCACAAAAAGTCTTTTTTCACGAGGTATGACTAACTATTCCTATATTATCTGTTACGGAATCGACCATGGATCAATCCCCCTTTTCTTCCATTTTTAAGTCTTGAATGCACCCATAATTCTGAGCTTCATGTTCCTCCTCCCCAAGATACATGTCAGAGCCGGGGGCATCCCAATCAGATTAAATGGGATGACAGTTTCTCAGTCCAAATCTGTCAAATGAAAATTTCGATCAAATCACACATCGCAATATACTAGGCCCTCTAATTCCCTAAGGGGCTTATCTAAAAGATTCGCAATATAACTAGGAAGACGTTTCAAATACCACACATGAGTCACTGGACATGTCAGTTTGATGTATCCCATTTGGTACCTTCGTACTCGAGAATCAACAAATTCCACCCCGCATTCTTCACAAGATTTCGGGTCTTCTTTTTCAGTCCCAATCCCTCGGTAATTTCCACAAGCACAAATCCCACTTTTTATGGGTCCAGAAATTCTTTCACAAAACAATCCATCTTTCTCCGGTTTATTAGTTTTATAATGAAAAGTATAGGGTTTTGTCACCTCTCCAACTATCTCTCCATTGGGTAGAATTTTTTTTGCCCAAGCCTCGATTTGTTGAGGGGAAACTGGTCCAATTCGAAGTTGTTGATGTTTATACTGGTCGATCATAGAATAGAAATTCTGATTCATTGATATCAAGCTTCCTTCCTATCCATCTGGAAGTTCTTTTCAGATACAAGGAAATGATTCAGTTCCAGGGACAAAGATCGTAATTCTCGAACGAGTAATCGAAAAGATTCTGGAGCACCCTCTGGGTTAGGTACTGGTGCTCCAATAATCGTAGCACCAAGTACTTCTTGACGAGCTCTAATATGATCAGATTTAGAAGTAAGCATCTCTTGTAAAATATGAGCAACACCAAATCCCTCTAGAGCCCAAACTTCCATTTCTCCTACTCTTTGTCCCCCTTGTTTGGCCCTCCCTCTAAGAGGTTGTTGTGTAACAAGTGCGTAATGCCCACTGGAACGTCCATGGATTTTATCATCAACTTGATGAATTAATTTTAGGATATAGGACTTTCCTATTTGAACAGGTTGTTCAAAAAGATCTCCTGTTCTTCCATCAAATATTCTGCTTTTTCCTGGATATTCAGGTTCAAATACCCATGGATTTTTTGTTTGCTTACTGGCTTCATATAATTCAGAAAACACTAGTTTTCTTGAGGCCTCTTGCTCATATCTCTCATCAAAGGGTCCTATTCTATAATGTTTCTTTAGCAGATCCCCCGCTAACCCGAGCGAACATTCAAATATCTGTCCCACATTCATTCGTGAGGGGACTCCTAATGGGTTGAATACCATATCAACGGGCGTTCCATCTTGCAAATAGGGCATATCTTGTCTAGACAAAATCTTAGAAATTATACCCTTATTCCCATGTCTTCCAGCTACTTTATCACCTACTTTGATTTCACGTTTCTGTGAAATATATACACGAATCCTTTCTGGATTATAATTGGAAACCCCCTTTCTATAGATCCATCTCACATCAATAACTCGACCCCTTCCCCCTATAGGTAGTCTGAGAGAAGTTTCTTTTGAAGTGGATATCTGAATGCCAAGTATAGCTCGTAATAATCTATCCTCCGGGGCATATGACGATTCGCTCGCTGTCTGAGGTGTTAATTTACCTACTAAGATATCGCCTGTTTCTATCCAAGATCCCAGCATCACAATTCCATTTCTGTCTAAATTTCGGAGTAAACGAGCCTCTAAATGCGGGATCTCCTTAGTGATTCTTTCAGGACCTTGGCTTGTTACATGAGTCTGAATTTCATATTTCCGGATGTGAAAAGAAGTATAAATATCTTCATAGACCAGACGTTCGCTAATTAGTACTGCGTCTTCAAAATTGTAACCTTCCCATGGCATATAAGCTACTAATACATTTTTTCCTAAAGCGAGTTCCCCACCAGCTGTAGCCGCACCACCCGCTAGAATTTGTCCCTTTTTAATGTATTTACCCCGCTGAACCTGAGTTTTTTGATGCATACAAGTATTTTTGTTGGAACGTTGATACATAACTAATGGAATGCTTAGAGTATCCCCATTACTTGAGAAAATGATCTTTTGAGTATCAGTAGAAATGATTTTTCCCTTGCGTTCGGCTATAGCTGAAATCCCCGAATCTAGAGCCGTTTGGCCTTCCAACCCAGTTCCAACAATGCACTTCTCGGACCGAGAAAGTGGAACTGCTTGGCGCTGCATATTAGAACTCATTAAAGCTCGATTCGCATCATTATGCTCGATAAAAGGAATGAGGGAAGCCCCAATAGAAAAATATTGGAAGGGAAAAATGCTTCTAAGATGAATCTCTTCCCATGCAATACTCAGGAATTCTTGACGATATCGAGCTGGAACAACCTGTTGTTCTTGAATACCCCGATTCAAGGCCAAAGAATTTCCTGCTGCTACCATATAATATTCATCTCTATTTGGTGATAAATAAACCATCTGTGCCTCTTTTGATCTCTCAGATAATTCATAAAACGGACTCTCTATAGATCCCCAATAACCAACCTTCACATGAGTAGCTAATGATCCAATAAGTCCAACGTTGATTCCTTCGGACGTGTCAATTGGACAAATACGTCCATAGTGACTCGGGTGGATATCTCGTATCCGAAAACTAGCAGTTCGCCCCGTCAATCCTCCAGGACCCAAATAACTCCATTTTCGCCCATGAACAATTTGTGTCAACGGATTAGTCCGATCCAAAACTTGAGATAAAGGGTGTAGGCCAAAAAACGATTCATAAGTAGTTGTTAATGAAGTTGAAGTTACCAAATTTTGAGGAGTCGGTATCAATTTATGCCTGATTGCTCCACATATAGTTCCTCGAACCGTATTTTCTAAACGAACAAGAGCCAATCCAAATTGATCCTGTAATAGATCTGCTACAGAACGAATACGTTTATTTTTCAAGTGATTCATATCGTCAAGTGTACCCATTCCCAATTTCATTCCAATCAAATGATCCACAGCAGCCAATAGATCTCGTGGTAACAAAAATGTATTGTTTTGGGGTATATCAAGATTAAGTCTCCGGTTCATATTTCGTCGACCAATCTTTCCTAATTCACATCTTTGTTGAAAAAATTTCTTTTGTAATTCCTTGCATAAGGACTCAGAAAATACCGGATCCCCCCCTACACAGGCAAATTGTTGATAAAACTCCAAAATAGCATTTTCTTTTGATCCAATCTTTTTTTTCTCTTTATCATTTGGGAAAGACAAGAAAATTTCAGGGTAACAAACATTCTCTAGAATTTCTCTTATATTCGAACCCATAGCTGATGATAGAACTAGAATAGATATTTTTTGTTTTCTACTTACGCGGGCCCATATCCTTGCTTTTCTATCAATTTCTAATTCCGACCTTCCCCCCCAATCCGATATTATAGTACTGGTATAGACAGAAATTCCGTTATGTTCCAATTCTGAACGGTAGTAAATACCGGGACTTTGCAATATTTGGTTGATCACAATTCGGTATATTCCATTTACTATAGAGGTTCCAAAAGAATTCATTATAGGGATGTTTCCAATAAAAATGGTTTGTTCTTGCATATTTCTACCGGTTTTCCAAATTAAGACCGCGGGTACATATAATTCAGAAGAATATGTGAGTGATTCATACACAGCATCTCTTTCTTTTATCAAGGGCTCTACCAATTGATATGTTTCCACAAATAATTGAAATTCAATTTCTTGATCTCTATCTTCAATTTTTTGAAACTTATGAAATTCTTCCGTCAAGCCCTGATTAATGAACCTACAAAATCCCTCAAATTGTATCTGACTAAATCCAGGTATTGTGGACATTCCCTCATTTCCATTCTGGATCATCTTAATCTTAAGTTTCCTCTTTATTGAAAAAATCCCATTATTGGCTTGGCTCACTATTCATCGAACCCTACCGATTGATCTAGCAATGATGGAATGGATATTCTGTTTACTGAATCACATAAAATTTTAGTCAATTCCATCCATATATATCTCATACGTATGAACGGAAGCAAGACAGAGAAATGGAGGGCATTTTCGATGCAAGTTCGAATTTGAGCTTGAGCCAGGTACAAATAGAAAGAAATAGAAATTGAGAAAGCATTCCCGGGAAAAATTCTGTCACTTAGGATGATGGAGTCTTTTATCGGATATCAAAATTGATCCAATTTATACCTAATTCTTTTATTATGATATTATGATCAGGGTGCAAAAAAATAAAAAATCAATGAATTTAGGATTCAATCTGCTCTCTATGAATGAGATAAAAACAGAAGAATCAGGAACAGCATAGAGTTTCCCTTTTTTTAGGACACACAATTGAATGTTCAAAAAGGAATTCACAAATCTTTTTTTGGTAGTATAATTTCTAAAACACAATGGAATTGCGTACGTATATAGTCATAGGAGTAATCTTTAGGAAGTACATGCCAATATAGCTATTCGTCTATCACATCTTTTATCATAATTGAACTTGGTTTAACATAGGTTAGGTCGCACTCTATACATAATGTCTATCTTCTATTCATATTCAATATTCAATTCAATGAAATATTCAAGCACGATGATCCTATATAGGGATATGTGCATAAGAAATAGACCTGGGCTCGGTATCCATGTATAAAAATTTCTGTTCTGAAGTTTACACTGTTCTAGGGTTTACATATACACATATATTTTCTTATAATTCTAATTGATAATGTAATAGATAATGATTAGTCGTAAATCAATTGAATTTTGCATCCATTAAGGTAATACAAATGGAGATACAAAATTAAGAACTGTTCACTAATTCAAAGTAAGAAAAGTAAGTAAGAGTAAAAGATTAATAAGTAAATAGTTAATGAAGTAAAGAGTGAATTATTCGAAATTGCCCTGCATTTTACAGTCTGTGACCGGGGCCGGGAATCTTTTCACTTTTCTATAGAAAAGTGAAAAGAGAAGGTAAGTTTTTAAGCGACGCGTGTTTTGAGATAAAATCAATCGAAGAAAAGAATAGAAACAGGATCCAATAAAAAAGAGGAATTATTTTTTGGAAAAAAATAAGTATAATGGGATTCAAGATCCAAAAATAAAAGAAATTAAGAAAGTAAAAAATTCAAATCAAAACAAAATGAGGAGAGGAAAATAAATAAAATAAGAATATAATTATAGATTATAGAAAGAGAATATAAGTATAAGTATAAGAATATATATATAATATATATAATAATATATAATAGAATTCTATAATTATAGAATTTTTTTATTTATTTATCCATTTTGGATGGAATTTGGCGGCATGGCCAAGTGGTAAGGCGGGGGACTGCAAATCCTTTATCCCCAGTTCGAATCTGGGTGTCGCCTGATCAACAAAAAAATACTTGGAATTTTTTGATCGAACTTGACGAATTCTTGCCCCGCAAAAGCATAGGCAAGGGCTAGGTCTGTTGATACTTGATTTTGAGAACCCATAGGGCCTATAAAAGACTGTCATCTTTTTTCTCAAAATCTGGGTTCTGAGTGTGGCTCAAAAAGGCACCAATAAATCTGAAGCAACCCAATCTTATTAATGATTGGTTTGGGCTATTCTGAATTGAATCAAATAAAATAAATAGTGAGAATTCATTCTGGGCATCAGAACTATGAAAGTAAGAAGTCGGAAATCTTGGTATCCAAAGGTTCCTAAGAGACACTCCGTTTTGGCTACTAAGGTTGAAGAAAGGATTCTAAAAAAGACTATAAAGACTCCCTAATTATTTTACAATATAACTTTCTTAATATTGAGGTAGTGTCTACTCACTCTGTCTGCGATGAAATTAGATTGGATAGGCTGATGGGAATTTCATTTAATAATTGTGGCAAAGAACTGAAGATACTTTGTATCCAGACTCACTAGAGGCTCTGAGTGCTGCTCATAAATTTCATCAGAATGGTTGAATGGCTCTTCTTTCTATTTGTATATTTTCTTTTTTCTTTTTTTTTCCAATTCTTTCTATTCCAATTCTTTCTATTGAAATAGAAAGAATTGGAACTTTTTATGAGTGGATTCATGAAATTATTTCATAAAGAGCCATAAGTAAGAATCCTATTTTGACTCTGCACCATTGATTCCACTATGATTATGAATCAATAATGGAATAAAATAATTCCTTCACTTCATTTCATAGAGATAGGGGACATCATTCGCATGGATATAGTAAGTCTCGCTTGGGCTGCTTTAATGGTAGTGTTTACATTTTCTCTTTCACTTGTAGTATGGGGAAGGAGTGGGTTTTAGAGCTAGGAATATTACTAATTTAGTACTTTACTGAAAAATCTACTTGTATCAATTGTGATCGTTTTGCGAAAGCTTCAAAAAAAACTTGACTTGCTTTAGTTTATCTATATTTTATCTATATAATACTACTTATATATAAGATATATTAAGTAGTATTCTATTATTTTAAGTAGTATTATATTATTATTTTATTATTAGATTTCTATTTTCTATTGAATCCTCTATTCAATAGTTTTCTTTTAATATTATATTGTTATTATTTATTAATATATATTATTAGATTAGATTTCTATAATTCTCTAATATATGATATGGGTATTTATATGGTATATAGTATATGTCTGTTAATATATATTATTAC